TTAAAAATAAGCTAATTAAAGCTTTTGGGCTCATACCTCAAATATAAAGGAAATACCTTTTTTTTAAATAAAGTGCCTGATTAAAGGATTATTCTGATAGGATAAATTAAGTAGAAATAACTACCTTTATTATACTTTATAGAATTAAACTATATCTAATAATATCAAAAATTATTGTGCATCTTACACTAAAATATAATTAAAATTAAAATAAAGAATTTTTAATTCTATCAAATATATTTATATTTTTTTTTATTTTATCAAATAATAACTCAAATAAAATATTTTTTTTATTTATTTTATTTTTTAGAACATTAATTTCTATTTCCTCAAATTCATGATTTGGATGTTGAATTGGACTAGAAATTAATTTATTAAGATTTATCCCCCTAATCTCAAACTCAAAAAATTTATTATCTGTAGAAACTTCCCTAAAATATTTTCTTACACAATCCCTAGCATCAATTAATTTTTTATTTATAATTTTAATTAAATTTAGATTATTAAAAAATTTTAATATAAATAATATTATTTCAATTATAATAAATTCTTCGTTATTAATAAAAATAGGATCGATACCATTCCACTTTTGATTCCCCAACATTGTAGAAGGTCTTTCATGAATAAATAATTTTATTTTAATAACATGACAAAAAATCTCCCCTATAATTTTATTATCATACTATTTCAATAAAAATTTTTTAATTTTTATAATTATTATAAATTTAATTATTGGATCTTTAGGTGGATTAAATCAAACATCATTACGAAAACTATTAGCATTTTCATCAATTAATAATTTAGGGTGAATAATTTTATCAATTATAATTAGAGAAAACTTATGATTATTTTATTTTACTATCTATTCTATAATAATTTTAATAATAATTTCATTATTTTTAATAATAAATGTTTATTTTATAAATCAAATATTTATTAATAACATAAATTTTTTCATTAAATTAAATATATTAATTAATTTTTTATCTTTAGGTGGATTACCACCGTTTATAGGATTTATGCCAAAATGAATTATTATTAATTTCTTATTAATTAATAAATTTTATTTTTTAACTTTTATTTTTATAATAACAAGATTAATTATTATTTATTATTATATTCGAATTATCTATTCTTCTTTTATATTTAATTATTTTAAAATAAAATGAATAAATTTTTTTACAAAAAATAATTTCATATTATTAATTAATTTATCATCTTTTATCTCAATTTCAAGTATAATTTTAAGAACTTTTATTTTTATATAAATTTTAAGGTTTTAAGTTAAAATAAACTAATAATCTTCAAAATTATTTATAAAGAAATTATATCTTTAAGCCTTAATATTTATTAAAAATATTCCTTAAAATTTGCAATTTTACATCATCATTGAATATAAAGCTTAATAATAAAAGAGAATTTAAATCTCATAAATAAATTTACAATTTATCGCTTATTTCTTCAGCCATTTTATTTAGCGAAAATGAATTTACTCTACAAATCATAAAGATATTGGAACATTATATTTTATTTTTGGTATTTGATCAGGAATAATTGGAACTTCTTTAAGACTTTTAATTCGAGCTGAATTAGGAAACCCCGGATCATTAATTGGAGATGATCAAATTTATAATACTATTGTTACAGCACATGCTTTTATTATAATTTTTTTTATAGTTATACCTATTATAATTGGAGGATTTGGAAATTGATTAATCCCCCTAATATTGGGAGCACCTGATATAGCATTTCCACGAATAAATAACATAAGATTCTGACTCTTACCCCCCTCCCTTATACTATTAATTTCGAGAAGAATTGTAGAAAATGGTGCAGGAACTGGATGAACAGTTTACCCCCCACTTTCATCTAATATTGCACATAGAGGAAGATCAGTAGATCTAGCTATTTTTTCATTACATTTAGCTGGTATTTCATCAATTATAGGAGCAATCAATTTTATCACAACAATAATTAACATACGATTAAACAATATATCATTTGATCAATTGCCTTTATTTGTTTGAGCAGTAGGAATTACAGCATTTTTACTATTATTATCTTTACCTGTTTTAGCTGGAGCTATTACAATATTATTAACAGATCGAAACTTAAATACATCATTTTTTGACCCTGCTGGAGGAGGTGATCCAATCTTATATCAACACTTATTTTGATTTTTTGGACACCCAGAAGTTTATATTCTAATCTTACCAGGATTTGGTATAATCTCCCATATTATCTCTCAAGAAAGAGGAAAAAAAGAAACTTTTGGTTGTTTAGGAATAATTTATGCTATATTAGCAATCGGATTATTAGGATTTATTGTATGGGCTCATCATATATTTACAGTAGGTATAGATATTGATACATGAGCATATTTTACTTCAGCTACTATAATTATTGCTGTTCCAACAGGAATTAAAATTTTCAGATGACTAGCCACAATACATGGAACTCAAATTAATTATAATCCTAATATCCTATGAAGATTAGGATTTGTATTTTTATTTACTGTAGGAGGATTAACAGGAGTAATTTTAGCTAACTCTTCTATCGATATTACACTACATGATACTTATTATGTAGTAGCACATTTTCATTATGTATTGTCTATAGGAGCAGTATTTGCAATTATTGGGGGATTTATTCATTGATATCCTTTATTTACAGGTCTTTCATTAAACTCATATCTATTAAAAATCCAATTTTTTACTATATTTATTGGAGTAAATATAACATTTTTTCCACAACATTTTTTAGGATTAGCTGGAATACCCCGACGATATTCAGATTACCCAGATTCATATATTTCATGAAATATAATTTCCTCCCTAGGATCATATATTTCCTTATTATCAGTAATAATAATATTAATTATTATTTGAGAATCAATAATTAATCAACGAATTAATTTATTCTCATTAAACCTTTCTTCATCAATTGAATGATATCAAAACTTACCCCCAGCAGAACATTCATATAACGAATTACCAATTTTAAGAAATTTCTAATATGACAGACTATATGTAATGGATTTAAACCCCATTTATAAAGGAATATCCTTTTTTTAGAAATGGCAACATGATCAAACTTAAATTTACAAAATGGAGCTTCACCTTTAATAGAACAAATTATTTTTTTTCATGATCATACATTAATTATTTTAATTATAATTACAATTTTAGTTAGATATTTAATAATTAATTTATTTTTTAATAAATATATTAACCGATTTTTATTAGAAGGACAAATAATTGAATTAATTTGAACAATTTCACCAGCTTTTACATTAATTTTCATCGCTTTACCATCTCTACGATTACTATATTTATTAGATGAACTTAACAATCCACTAATTACATTAAAATCAATTGGTCATCAATGATATTGAAGATATGAATACTCAGATTTTAATAATATTGAATTTGATTCATATATAATTCCATCTAATGAACTAAAAAACAATGAATTTCGATTATTAGATGTAGATAACCGTATTATTTTACCAATAAATAACCAAATTCGAATTATAGTTACTGCAACTGATGTAATCCACTCTTGAACAATCCCCTCATTAGGAGTTAAAGTTGATGCAAACCCAGGTCGATTAAACCAAACAAATTTTTTTATTAATCGACCTGGAATTTTTTTTGGGCAATGCTCAGAAATCTGCGGAGCTAATCATAGTTTTATACCTATTGTTATTGAAAGCATCTCAATTAAAAACTTTATTAATTGAATTAATAATTATTCATCATTAGATGACTGAAAGCAAGTATTGGTCTCTTAAACCATTTCATAGTAAATTAGCAATTACTTCTAATGAAAGAATTAGTTAAATATACTATAACTTAAATATGTCAAATTTAAATAATTACAAAAGTAATATTCTTTTATCCCACAAATAATACCAATTAATTGAATTTTTTTCTTATTTTTTTTCATTTGTATTTTTTTAATCTTTAATATTATAAACTACTTTATCTTTGAGAAAAAAATACTTTTTAATAATTATAAAAATAAAAAAAAATTAATTTTTAACTGAAAATGATAACCAATTTATTTTCTATTTTTGACCCATCAACTAACTTAATAAACTTACCAATAAATTGAATTAGAACAATATTAGGATTATTATTTATCCCCTATAGTTTTTGATTAATCCCTAACCGACATACTATTATATGAAATTTTATTTCAAAAAAACTACATAATGAATTTAAAACACTACTAAAAAATAAATATTTTAATGGATCAACATTTATTTTTATTTCACTTTTTTTTTTTATCTTTTTTAACAATTTTTTAGGATTATTTCCATATATTTTCACAAGAACTAGACATCTAACAATATCTTTATCTTTATCATTACCACTATGATTGAGATTTATATTATATGGATGAATTAATAACACAAGACATATATTTATTCATATAATTCCACAAGGAACACCTTACATCTTAATACCTTTTATAGTATTAATTGAAACTATCAGAAATATTATTCGACCTGGAACTTTAGCAGTACGATTAACAGCTAATATAATTGCAGGACACTTATTAATAACATTATTAAGAAGAACAGGATCTAATATATCATTTTATATAATTATTATTTTAATTATTATCCGAATTATATTAATAATTTTAGAATCAGCAGTTGCTATTATTCAATCATATGTAATTACTATTTTAAGAACTCTTTACTATAGTGAAGTTAATTAATTAATGAAAATAGATAACAATCACCCATTTCACTTAGTAGATTATAGACCATGACCTTTTACAGGAGCAATCGGAGTATTAACATTAATAACAGGAATAATCAAATGATTTCATAATTTTAACTTTAACCTAATTATTATAGGTTATATTATCACCTTATTAACAGCCTATCAATGATGACGAGATATTTCACGAGAAGGGACATATCAAGGTAAACATACAATTTTAGTAAATAAAGGATTACGATGAGGAATAATCTTATTTATTGTATCTGAAATTTTTTTTTTTATTAGTTTTTTTTGAGCATTTTTTCATAGAAGATTATCCCCAAATATTGAAATTGGAAGAATATGACCCCCATCAAGAATTACACCATTTAATCCTTTTCAAATCCCATTATTAAATACAATTATTTTAATTAGATCTGGAGTAACCGTAACATGAGCCCATCATTCATTAATAGAAAATAACTTCTCCCAAACAAAACAAAGATTATTACTAACTATCTTATTAGGATTTTACTTTACCATCCTACAAGCATATGAATATATAGAAGCCCCATTTACAATTGCCGATAGAATTTATGGATCTACCTTTTTTATAGCAACAGGATTTCACGGAATTCACGTTATAATTGGAACTTTATTTTTACTAATTTGCTATATACGACACTTAAATAATCACTTTTCTAAAAATCATCATTTTGGATTTGAAGCTGCAGCTTGATATTGACATTTTGTTGATGTAGTATGATTATTTCTTTATATTTCTATTTATTGATGAGGAAATTAATTATTTATATAATATATATAGTATATTTGACTTCCAATCAAAAAGTTTAATTATTTTTAATATAAATAATTATAATAATTATTACAATCATTTTATTTTTTTTTATCTTATCTAATTTAATGATAATACTATCAATTATTCTATCAAAAAAATCATTTATAGACCGAGAAAAATGTTCACCATTTGAATGTGGATTTGACCCCAAATCAAAATCACGAATTCCTTTTTCACTACATTTTTTTTTAATTACAATTATTTTTTTAATTTTTGATGTAGAAATTGCATTAATTTTTCCAATTATCACACTATTTAAAATAGTAAATATATTAAACTGAATTAAAACAAGATTTTTTTTTATCATTATTTTACTAATTGGGTTATATCATGAATGAAATCAAAATATATTAAATTGAACAAACTAAAAATAGGATTTTAGTTTAATTAAAACATTTGATTTGCAATCAAAAATTATTGAAATATATCAATTTATCTTAATATATATATATATATATATATATATATATATATATATATATATATATATAAATATGAAGCAATAAATTGCATTTAATTTCGACTTAAAAATTAGAGTATTTTTCTCCTTATTTATTTAATTGAAACCAAATTAGAGGTATATCACTGTTAATGATAAAATTGAAATAATATTTTCCAATTAAAGAAATATAACGAAATAATATTAAGCTGCTAACTTAATCTTTAGTGGTTAAATTCCATTAATATTTCTTATTTATATAGTTTAAAATAAAACATTACATTTTCATTGTAAAAATAAAAAAATTTTTTTATAAATTATCTAAAGATAAAATTATCTCCTTAATATCTTCAATATTAAACTCTAATATAAGCTATTTAAATTTAATTAATAAAAAAAAAAATAAATAAAATTATAAACCATAAAATAAATCTAAACAAATAAATTTTAAAATTATTTATCTGATAAATATTATAAAATACAGAATAACTTTTTAAAATATTAAAAATACCCTTACCTCTATAAACCTCTCTTCAACCTATATCAATATTTTTAAATAAAATTTGTCTAAAATTCAAATAAATATAATTTAAACCATAAGTAGATAAATTAGGCATAAATCACATTAAACATAAAAAATTTCTTAAATTATATCTTAATAATAACTTATTTAATCTATAAATACTTATATTTCTAATTATAAAACCTAAAACTAAACCTAAAATACTAACATAAATTACCATCAATTTTAAATTAAAAGGTAAGTAAATTATATAAGGATAAGAAAAAATAAATCAACTTAAAAAACTACCTCTTAATACTCTTATAAACAATAAAATAAACATTCTATTTAACATAACAAAATCTTCATCATATAAATTATAAACTACCATTAAATTAAAATCATTAATTATAACATATATAATTAAACGAAAAGTATAAAAAACAGTCAAACCAGTAGATAAATAAAACAAAATAAAAACCAATAAATTAAAACTATTAAAACTAACTATCTCTAAAATTAAATCCTTAGAATAAAATCCAGATAAAAAAGGAATACCACACAAAGATAAATTTGAAACATTTAAACATAAAGATGTTAAAGGAACATATAAAGAAATACCACCTATATAACGAATATCTTGAATATCATTCATTATATGAATAATAACCCCAGCACACATAAATAATAAAGCCTTAAATATAGCATGAGTCAATAAATGAAAAAAAGCAATATTAGGAAACCCTAATCTTAAAATTCTTATTATTAAACCCAATTGACTTAATGTAGATAAAGCAATAATTTTTTTTAAATCAAACTCATAATTAGCTGAAATACCAGATATAAACATAGTTAAAATAGATAAAAATAATAAAACCTTAAAAAAAAATATATCAACTAATAAATAATTAAAACGAATTAATAAATAAACACCAGCTGTAACTAAAGTAGATGAATGAACTAAAGCTGAAACAGGAGTAGGAGCTGCTATAGCAGCAGGTAACCAAGAACTAAAAGGAATTTGAGCACTTTTAGCTATAGCTGCAATAATAATCATAAAACTAACAATAAATATAACATAATCATTTTTTACAAAATCCATATAAAAAATATAATTTCAACTCCCATAATTTATAATTCAACAAATAACCATCAAAATTATAACATCACCAATACGATTAGACAAAGCAGTTAATATACCTGCATTATAAGATTTTAAATTTTGATAATAAATAACTAAACAATAAGAAACTAAACCTAAACCATCTCAACCCAATAAAATTCTAATTAAATTAGGACTAATAATTAATAAAATTATTGAAAATACAAATATTAAAACTAAAACAATAAAACGATTTAAATTTAACTCAGAATTTATATATCTTTTTCTATAAAAAATAACAACAGAAGAAATTAAAGAAACAAATATTATAAATAATAAAGATATTCAATCTAATAAAATAGATATCACAATATTTATTGAATTAAAACAAATAATCTCCCACTCAAAAAAAATAGATAAATTATTCATAATAAAATAAACAAAAAAAAAAAAATTAATTAATCTAAAAAAAAATAAAAAAAAGAAAGAATTAAAACAAATTGAATTATTTTTAATAATTTAAAATAACACCATATTATATCTATGACCCCACAAATCATTATTTTTATTAAACTATTCAAATATATCATTTATTAAAATCAAACAGAAATAAATTCAACCTTAAAAATTAAAATATTTAAAGGAAATCAATGTAAAAATAATAATAGATACTCACGAGATAAACCAACATAAAATCTATATAAACCTTGAAAATATTTACCGTGTTGGATATAAGAATATAAATATAAACTATACCCGGCACTAAAAAAAGAGATTATTATTAATAAAATTATTGAAATATTTGATCATCTTACTAATCTATTAATTAAACTAATTTCACCTAATAAATTTAATGAGGGGGGAGCTGCTATATTTGAAGATAATAATAAAAATCATCATAATCTTATAGAAGGTATAAAATTCATTATTCCTTTATTAATATATAATCTACGACTATGTAAACGTTCATAATTAATATTAGCTAAACAAAATATACCAGAAGAACACAAACCATGACTAATTATTAAAATGTAAGAACCAATAAAACCCCAATAATTTATAACTATAATACCCCCAATAACTATTCTTATATGAGCTACAGAAGAATAAGCAATTAAAGATTTCATATCAATTTGACAAAAACACTTTATTCTAATAAACAACCCTCCAACTAATCTAATAATAATTCAAATATAATTTAACTTTAAATTTACTTCTTGTAAAAAAACTAAAACCCGTAATAAACCATAACCACCCAACTTTAATATAATACCAGCTAAAATTATTGACCCAGAAACTGGAGCTTCAACATGAGCTTTAGGTAATCATAAATGAACAAAATATATAGGTATTTTAACTAAAAAAGCAAAAATTATGGAAATATATAATATATAAATATTTATATTAAAAAATTTTAAAAAATAAGCCATTATTGTATTTAAATCATTAAAAATATAAATAATCCCTATTAATAAAGGTAATGAACCAAATAAAGTATAAAATAATAAATACATCCCAGCTTGAATACGTTCCGGTTGATAACCTCAACCAATAATTAGTAATAAAGTAGGAATTAAACTAGCCTCAAAAAAAAAATAAAATAATAATAAATTTGAAACTCTAAATGTTAAATATAATATAATCAATAAAAAAATTACATTAAATATAAAAAAATTAACATAAAAACCTAATTTAAATAATCTCTCACTTGCTATAATTATTAAACAACAAATTCAAATTCTTAATAAAATTAAACCAAAAGAAATAATATCACAATAAAATATATATCTTATATTAGAAAAACATAAAATATTTAAACTTAAATTAAAAAATAAAAATAATATAAAAAATAATATTATTTGAACCAATCAAAATATATTTTTTATAAAACATAAAGGAATCATAAAAATTATCATAAATAAAAACTTTATCATTATAATATTCTAAATCTTTGAAAATAATCATTACCGTGTCTACGAATTATAGAAACTAAGATAGATAAACCTAAAGGACCCTCACAAACAGAAAAAACTAAAAAAATTATTAATATATATATATCATAATCAATAAATATTAATATAACTAAAAAAAAAAAAAAAATTCTTAAAACAATAAACTCTAATCTTAACAAAACAATTAATAAATGTTTATTTTTAGAAACAAAAATTAAATTACCAATAAAAAATATATAAATAAATAAAAATCAAATATCATAAATTAACATTAGTAATATGTTTTAATAGTTTAAAATTAAAACATTGGTCTTGTATACCAAAAATAAGAACTTTCTTTTAAAACTTCAAAGAAAAAGAAAATTCTTTATCAATAATCTCCAAAATTATTATTTTTATATAAACTATTCTTTGAAATAAAAATAATTTTATCTTCTATATTAATTATAATAACAAGAATTATATATTTTATTAACCACCCATTATCTATAGGAATAATAATTTTAATACAAACAATAATTACATGTGTAATTACAGGTATATTAATTAAAACATATTGATTTTCATATATTTTATTTTTAATTTTTTTAGGGGGATTATTAGTATTATTTATTTATGTTTCTAGAATTGCATCTAATGAGTTATTTTCATTTAATTTAAACATAAAAATATTAAATATTATTATAATTACAACTATTATAATAATATTAACATACCTTTTTATTATCAAATATAACAATATAATTGAAAATAATTCAGAAATAAATAATTTATTTATAAAAACATTATTTTTCAATGATGAAAATAAAATTAACATAAATAAAATATATAATAATCAAACATCAATTTTAACAATAATACTAATTATCTATTTATTCGTTAATTTAGTAGCAGTAGTAAAAATTACAAATATTTTTTGTGGGCCTTTACGATCATCTAACAAATAAAATAAAAATTAATACAAATGATAATATTTTTTAAATCAATACGAAAAACTCACCCAATTATTAAAATTATTAATAATTCATTAATTGATCTGCCTACCCCTTCTAATATCTCTTCTTGATGAAATATAGGATCTTTATTAGCTTTATGTTTAATAATTCAAATTATTACTGGATTATTTTTAACAATATATTATACAGCAAATATTGAAATAGCTTTTTATAGCGTAAATTATATTTGCCGTAATGTAAACTATGGGTGAATAATCCGAACATTACATGCTAATGGAGCTTCATTTTTTTTTATTTGTATTTACTTACATATTGGACGAGGAATTTACTATGAATCATTTAATTTAAAATATGTATGATTAATTGGAGTTATAATCTTATTTATATTAATAGCAACTGCTTTCATAGGATATGTATTACCTTGAGGTCAAATATCTTTTTGAGGAGCAACTGTAATTACAAACTTACTGTCAGCAATCCCATATTTAGGAACTATATTAGTAAATTGAATTTGAGGGGGTTTTGCTGTAGATAATGCTACATTAACTCGATTTTATACTTTTCATTTTTTACTACCATTTATTATTTTAATATTAACAATAATTCATTTATTATTTTTACACCAAACAGGATCTAATAACCCATTAGGATTAAACAGAAACTTAGATAAAATTCCATTTCATCCATTTTTTACTTCCAAAGATTTAATTGGATTTATTATCATAATTATAATACTAACTTTATTAACTTTAATTAATCCTTATTTATTAGGAGACCCAGATAACTTTACACCAGCAAATCCACTAGTAACTCCCGTTCATATTCAACCTGAATGATATTTTTTATTTGCTTATGCAATTTTACGATCAATCCCAAATAAACTAGGGGGAGTAATTGCACTAGTTATATCAATTATAATTTTAATTATTTTACCTTTTACATTTAAAAAAAAAATTCAAGGAATTCAATTCTATCCAATTAACCAAACTATTTTTTGATTTTTCTTAACAATTACAATCTTATTAACATGAATTGGAGCTCGACCTGTAGAAGACCCATATATTATTACAGGACAAATATTAACAGTAATATATTTTATATATTTTTTATTAAACCCAATTATTGGTATATATTGAGATAAAATTTTATTTAAAAAAAATTAAATAATCAATTAATTAATGAGCTTGTATTAAAGCATTTGTTTTGAAAACTTAAGAAAGAATAATTATTCTATTAATTTTAATGCATAAATTATACTAAAAATATTACAATTAAAATAAATAAATTTTTAAACCTAAAAATAATAATAAATAATTTAATGAAACCGGTAAATATCTTTTTCAAGCTAAATATATTAATTTATCATAACGATAACGAGGTAAAGTACCACGAACTCAAATAAATAAAAAAGAAATTAATCTTAACTTTAAATAAAAAAAAAATCTTAAATTATACCCACCCATATAAACAACAACCAAAATTATTCTTATAAATAAAATACTTGAATATTCAGCTAAAAAAATTAAAGCAAAACCACCTCTTCTATACTCAACATTAAATCCAGAAACTAACTCTCTCTCCCCTTCAGCAAAATCAAAAGGAGTTCGATTAGTTTCAGCTAATAAAGAAGAAAAAAAACATAAAAATAATGGAATTATAATAAATATAAATCAAACTAATTCTTGATATAAACTAAAAAAATAAATATCAAAACACATAATTAATAAAATTGAAGATATAAAAATTAAAGCTATTCTAACCTCATAAGAAATAGTTTGAGCTACAGAACGTAAACCACCTAATAAAGAATAATTAGAATTAGAAGATCAACCAGCAATTATAACTATATAAACCCCTAAACTTGTTAAACAAAAAAAAAATAAAATACCCAAATTAAAACAAATTATATTAAATATATAAGGAATTAAAACTCAAAGTAATAAAGACAAAATAAATCTAAAAACAGGAGAAAAATAATAACAAAAATAATTAGAAAAATTAGGATAAGTTCTTTCTTTAGTAAATAATTTAACAGCATCAGAAAAAGGTTGTAATAAACCAATAAAACCTACTTTATTAGGACCTTTTCGAATTTGAATATAACCTAAAACTTTTCGCTCTAATAAAGTCAAGAAAGCAACCCCAACTAAAACCCCTAAAACTAAAATAAACACCCCAATTAAAATTATCATCAAATCAAAAATATAAATTACTATTTATATAATTAATTTATATATAAATTGACTTCTAAAACCAACACATTTACTCTGCCAAAATAGTTTAAATTAACTACAAATATTAAAAATTTAATTAAAATTTAATAAAATTCAATATAATCAATATAATTGTAATATTTAATCCTTTCGTACTAAAATATTATAATAATTAAAAGATAGAAACCAACCTGGCTCACACCGGTTTGAACTCAGATCATGTAAGATTTTAATGATCGAACAGATCAAAATTTTAAACTTCTACATTTAAATTTTATCTTAATCCAACATCGAGGTCGCAAACTTTTTTTTTTATTCGAACTAAAAAAAAAAATTACGCTGTTATCCCTAAGGTAATTTTTTCTTATAATCAATAAAATTGGATCATTTAATCACTTATTTATGTAAATAAAAAAAAAAGTTAATTAAATTTTTCTATCACCCCAACAAAATAATTTATAAACATAAAAATATAATAAAAAAATTTTTATAAAATAAACTATAAAACTCTATAGGGTCTTCTCGTCTTTTTAAAAAATTTTAACTTTTTAATTAAAAAATTAAATTCAACTTACTTACAAAAGAGACAGCTTATATCTCATCCAATCCTTCATACAAGTCATCAATTAAAAGACTAATGATTATGCTACCTTTGTACAGTCAAAATACTGCAGCCCTTTAATATTATATCAGTGGGCAGATTAGACTTTAAATTATTAACAAAAAGACATGTTTTTGATAAACAAGTGAATATATACATTTGCCGAATTCCTTTTTTATAATTAATTTTAAATCAAATGTTCTTATCATTAAATAAATAATTTTACTAATTTTATCATTATAACTTAATTTATCAAATTAAAATTTATTTTTATATAAAAAATTAAATAAAATTAAATTTTTTTTTTAATAAAATTATTTATAATAAAATAAAATTTATTAACAATATAAATTATATAATTTTTATTATAAAAAAAAATATTATAAAAATTTAACTTAAAGATTATCCCTTAAATTATTTCAATAAAAATAAAATTTATATTAACTTAATAAATAAAAATTTTAATTAATAAAAAATTAAATTTTTTTCTATAAAAACTAGATATATTTAAAAACGAATAACATTTCATTTCAAATTAATTATTTAAAATATTTATACTACAATAACTTATTATTAATTAATTAACTCTTTTAAATTCGAGAAACCTTAATAATAAAAATATTTTTAATAAACTCTGATACACAAGATACAATAAATAAAATTTACTTTTAATATAAATAAATTTCATATTATTTCAAAATTCCTTCACAATACAAATAAACTATAAAATTATAAATTTTTTCAATAAAAATTACTTTAACCCCCCATTAAAATAATTCAATCTTAAAAATTTTTTTAATAATAATTAATTTATTAATTTTTTCTTATCCCCCTCAAATTAATTATAATATATAAATATAATATCATTTCAATGTAAATGAAATACTTATTCAAGCTCTAATTTGAATTCTTTCTAGAAACACTTTCCAGTACCTCTACTTTGTTACGACTTATTTCAATTTATAAATGAAAGCGACGGGCAATATGTACATATTTTAAATTAAGATCATTTTAATAAATTAAATAAAATTACATTTAAATCCAATTTCAATTAATTTTTAAAAATAATATCCAATTAAATAAATTTATTGTAATCCATTATATTCTTAATTATAATCTGCATCTTGATCTGATTTAACTTTAAATTAAAAAATTAAAATATTATTATATTATTTAAAAATATTTTTATAACAACGATATACAAAATAAATAAATCAAGTAAATTTATTCGTGGAATATCAATTAATAAACAGATTCCTCTAAATAAACTAAAATACCGCCAAATTATTTAAGTTTTTATAAATAATTATATACTATTTTAGTATTATTAATTTAAATTTTTAATAACAGGGTATCTAATCCTAGTTTTTAATAAAATTTTTTAAATCATAATTTTATATAAAAATTTTTTTTAATTAAAATTTCACTTAATAATCTAAATTTTAATTTTATATATGTATTAATAATAAATTATTTATTAATTCCTAAAAAAATTTAATTTAATTTTTGTATAACCGCAACTGCTGGCACAAAATTAGTTATTAATTTAAATATTACTAAATCTTAATTTCTTAAATTTTTAATTTTAATTACTACAAACAAATAATTAATTATTATTTAAATAAATTAAAAATTAACACTAAAATTTATATGTAAAATAAACTTATAATAAATTTTTAAACTATAAAAAATTTTATATTTAATGTAATTTTTTTCACATAGAATTTTTTTTTTTTTTTTTATATAAATATTAATATATAATAAATATTTTATTAAATTATATATATAATTTAATATTTAATTATAAAATTAAATCTATAAGTGAGTAATTAATAATTAAATTAAATATTTATAGAGTATTTAATATTTTAATTTAAATATTAATTGAGTATTTAATATATATTTAAATATTTAATAAAATTAAATCTATAAATGAGTAATTAATAATTAATTTAAACACTAATTGAGTATTTAATATATATTTATGTATTTAATAAAATTATATCTATAAATGAGTAATTAATAATTAATTTATATATTAATTGATTATTTAATATATAAATAAATATTTAATAAAATTAAATCAATAAATGAGTAATTAATAATTAATTTAAATATTTATTGATTATTTAATATTTTAATTTAAATATTAATTGAGTAATTAATATAAATTATTAAATTTTTAATATTTTTTTTTTTTTTATTTTCATAGTATTTATATTAAATATAAAATCAATATTCAACCTATAATATTCAGTAAAATAAAAAAAATATTTATATAAATAATATTAATTTTTTAATAATTTATTATATATATATATATATTAATAATATAAATAATTTATTATATATATATATATATTAATAAATTAAAAATTTAATATATATATATATATAAATCCATTTAAAAAAAAATAAAACCGTTATTAATTTTTTTTCATTAAATAATAAAAATAATAAAA